GTATACCATGAAGTTACAAAGGTTGTACCCGTAAACCAACCTCCTAAAGCGAAATAAGCACAAGGAAAGAGCAACAGACCAGACCAACCTACAAAAACGAAACGGTCCCTCCTTAACCAGTCATCCATAAAATCAAATAAATCTTTTTCGTCTTTGGTAAATTTACCAACGGCTATAGTCATAGCGATCCTCCTATTAAACTACTTCAACCATTTCCGAGCACCCCATAGCGTTTTTGGGAATTTGAGAATTCAATCATTTCGTTTATGGATAATTTGATTTCTCGTACACTGACCCTTAGCTATAGGGTTTCGAAAAAAAAATCCTTTACCTTTAGTTGTTCATAAATTAACTTAGGTTAAAGTAAATTTTTAAATTCAAATATTTCTTAATTTGAATTTATTAGACTCAACTATTCATTTTTTGAAAAAGCTCTTCACGAAACAACCGATACCCCCTCTTGCTACTGACTGATCTTCAAACTGATCTTTTCTTTATATTAACGAATTAATTTAAGCTTATTGTTGCATCTTGTTCCTAAAAATGGAAAAAAAGACATCAATATCTTTAGAGATTCTTCTTTCTATTTTATTTATAGGTTGATTTTTTGTTTGTTTTCTGTTTATCGTTAGTTCTTTTCTTTTTCTTTCCGATCAATCGAAAATGCCAGAATATTGATTTTCACGGTCAAAGACAAATATTTCGAATATTTTTCTTTTTTCTGATAGAGAAAAAAGAGAATTTCCCCTTGTTTACTTAATTTTACTTTAAATACGATATTCAATAAACAAGAAAGAAAATAATAGGAAACTTGAAATGAAAGTTTCTTTCACGCATGGATTCTCCATTCCATTGTCGGAACAAAAATACGGGATGCACGGATTATAGAAATAGTTGGTACATGAAGAAACATTCTATTTTAATCTTAAAAGATTTAATCGGAAATATCGACAAATTCCTGCAGAGTTTAACGAAATCAAAAAGGGTCAACTGTTCCAATTGAATCTCTATCAAATTTGAATATCAGAATAGCGGGTATAATCATGATTCAATAGGTCAGGTCCACTTAAATTTTCATTTGTTAATTTGGAGTCTTTCCATTCCAATGAATTTGATTACAATAATAGAAAATCTGATATATTTGCTGATTCAAGAAACGACTTATCTTATCATTATAATATAATGAATATTAGTTCAACTTTATAACTACTATAGTATAACTTAGTATACTTGGAAAGTTTTTTACTTTGTATTTTAAAAATATCAACAAACAATAGTCCTATTCCCCGTTCAAATCAAATAAAATGGAGTTTTATGAAAAACCTCAAAAGCCCCTTATCGGATTTGAACCGATGACTTACGCCTTACCATGGCGTTACTCTACCACTGAGTTAAAAGGGCTCTTTTAGCTAATTCTTGACTGAGTCACTATGTATATACATAAAAAAGATCTCTATGTACATATATTCCATATACTAAGTTATACTAAGTTATTTTATACTAATAAAATACATAAATAGACAGATAGAAGCTAGAGACTTGTTTCGAAATGCGGTAATCGGGTTTGTTTAACTTAGACCTCCTCTTTTTTTCTAGTAGACAACTTAATTGAAAGGATTCTTTCATTTCATATTATCTCGAGTTCGATATTACTAATTTCATTTCTTATTCGAATTAGTATTAATTATTATATTCATTTTTAATTAATTCTTTACTATAATATTATATATAGTCAATAATTATATTATAGTCAATTCAATAATTACTTTTCTATTTTATAGCGAATGGGTAGAATAAATAATTCATAAATTCAATTGAAATGACAAAACCATTTTATAGAGTTATGTAAGGCGGAACGATCTTTTGAACCTAATTATTTGATTTTTTATATTGACAATTTCAAAAAACTGTTAATATTATCTTCATAGTATGATGGCAGTTGGGCACGTATGCCCCCATCGTCTAGCGGTTCAGGACATCTCTCTTTCAAGGAGACAACGGGGATTCGACTTCCCCTGGGGGTAGGGTACTACAGTTGATCATAGATTTTCAATAAGCCTAAAATGAAATTGATTCTTCCTGGGTCGATGCCCGAGCGGTTAATGGGGACGGACTGTAAATTCGTTGGCAAGATGTCTACGCTGGTTCAAATCCAGCTCGGCCCAAAAATTCGCTCATCCATTATGATATGAGACGAAGATATTTTAGTTGTCCTCCCAAAACGGCTGATACGCGCAAAAAAGCGTCAAATTTTTGGCTATATATACTCTATTTTTTTATTTGTTTGCTTTATTTCTTTTTTCTAAAAAATAGAAATTTGAATCATAATAAAAATCTCGATTCATAGTACGATTATTAATATTAAGTTGAAATTTTAATTTTATCTATTTTAATATATATTATTATATTTCTATTATTCTATTTCTATAAAGTAGACATAAAAAAAAAAAAGAAAATTCTTTTTCTTTATTGAAAAATGATTGAGATTAAATCTTTTACTAAAAAAAATTGACTAGTAATTTGTGCCCTTCTTACTAAAGTGTATATTCATGTGAAAATCAATATATCACCCGCGTCTCTGTTACAGCAAGAAAATTCTAACTAAAAAGAATTTGAGTCAAATGAAAAAAAAAAGGGGGGATACTTTATACTTCAGTTTCCGGGGATTGTAGTTCAATTGGTTAGAGCACCGCCCTGTCAAGGCGGAAGCTGCGGGTTCGAGCCCCGTCAGTCCCGATGGATCCAATAATCAATAAATATATCAATTCATCTTTCCCGCTTATTATTTTAATAAATAAATAATAAAGTAAGAATTTTTTTTGTACTTTTCTTAAAGTATTTTTTTGGAAAGGTCTATCAAAAAAAGAACAAACACCCTAAAATCCGAAATAAAAAGAATGAATTTGCTAGAATATTCTATTTTTTGTACCAGAACTCGTCTTTTTCATACCTTTCTTGGAAGAAAAAGAGTAAATCATTAAAAAAAAATGAAAACCAAAAGGTATTTTCGAACTTAACTCCTTACTTGCTATTTTACTTCTATTTTTTATTGAATTTCTCCTTTTTGGGGTTTTGTAACCAGGGGAAGTGGAAAAAAGAAACTTCATTAGATGATTGATTGGATTGTACAAGGAGCAGGCAGGTTAGGGAAAAAATAATAAAAAAACAATGAGAAAACACGGACTTGGTGATTAGATAACAAATTGGATTTTTATTTTTTTTGGATTGAGCTCAGTATGGATAAAAGATCTTCCTATGTTATACTATTGAATTTGATACGGCGAATTGATATAATAACTCAGATATTGTTATTCATGATATTAATCTGATTCAATATCATCACGATGTACTGCATCCCATTGAGTTTAAATTTACAGGTAAAATTATTATTATCTCTATGGGATTAAATCCCGAGTTAATGCGAAGTCAAAATAAAAAAAGGATGAGATTATGGAAGTAAATATTCTCGCATTTATTGCTACTGCACTATTCATTATAGTTCCTACGGCTTTTTTACTTATTATCTATGTAAAAACGATCAGCCAAAATAAAAGTGATTAATTTGAATGAAACTTGACTTTTTAGTTCTTTATCAACGATTGAAAAATGGAACGAAAAACGGATTCCAATTTCGTTTCTTAACTTAAATGAGCAGGCTAGAATCAGCAATATTCAATGAGATTTAATAGTATGGTAGAAAGAAACATATGAATCTTTCTACCATACTATCTATCGATTTTTTTTCGTGTACGAAGTTGGACTATAACTCTAAAATAAAAAAGATACAGACTGAAGTTCATATCGATCAATACAGAATATATATCTTCATATATGTTATGTACATAGCGACCTCAATTCTATTTTTTTGCTATATCGATTTGATCAAATCAATTTGTATTGATGATCAATCCGAAATAAAATAATGGAAAGACAATTCTTATTTTCCAGCTCGAATTTTTCCATTTCGTATTCTTTGAACTATAAATCCCAATATCTGCCGAAAGAATCAAAGAAACAAAGTATGGTATATATTAATAAAACAACCAACTTAGTAATTTTTTTTTTATCATTGCCAACTCAAGAAGTCAAATAATTGAATTGATTGACTGGTGGATATATGCTCGAAAGAGTTCTATGGTATGGAAACTTATTCGAATTTTGAAATTAAAATGATACAGTTTTTTTCTTCAACTAAAAACTCAATTAGTTTATTTAAGTAGTATTTCTAGAGTCCACTTCTTCCCCATACTACAAGTGAAAGAGAAAATGTAAAGACTACCATTAAAGCAGCCCAAGCGAGACTTACAATATCCATGTGAATTATGTCCCCTAGTTCTATGAATATGAAGGAATTTTTCCATTATTGTTTACTAATATATAGTGGAATCTATGGTACAGAGTCAAAAAATTTTGGACTATTAAATTAATCAACCAATCCAATAAATTCAATACCTCAGTACTCAGAAACTTTTTTGAGTTTGTATACCATACAAACTCGAGTTGGCTTTTGTTTTCTACTTTTCTACAATTACTAATTTAATTCGTACCTCCCGCAGAATTTAAGGCCCAGTAAGTCGCCACTTTACCAATAGGAATGGAGAAGTCTCAATAGTCAAGCCCTTCCACTACTTCAAAATTTTCCTTGAATCGGAATCCTAGACACAAGAATTTCGCTTTTAAGAACTTGCAGATACTTTACTTAGAATCAAGTACGTATTAAGAGATCTTTCTTTTCCTTCCCTTCGGGTGAAGAAGAATCCGGCGAGTTATAGGATATAACAAGGGATTTCGAGTCTTTTGTTAATTCGAATCAGGCGACACCCGGATTTGAACTGGGGAAAAAGGATTTGCAGTCCTCCGCCTTACCACTCGGCCATGCCGCCAAAATGATCCAAAATAGAATAAACAAAAAATTGTCTTTTTGTTTGTAATGTATTCCTGAACGTTTTTTTTTTTTATTGTACTTTCATTTTGAATCCCTTTTCCGTAATTTCCTACCA